AGCAATAGTATCCCTACCCATGATGAATTAAAATTATTGGTGCCTCCAAATTTTGATATAATGAACATGTTTTTTTCTTTTTTACTTATTTTTTTATGAATATAAATTATTAAAGGTATATGCGTGAGACATAATCTACTAATTAAAATGAATCTGAATTTCTTTCAAATATTCAAATAACCGATTATAACCATATCGTAGTCTCGTTTTCTATTTATAATACTTCAGGAGCTAATGAAACTATTTTAGTAAAATTTAACTGTCTCAATTCCCGGGCAATCGCACCAAAAACTCGAGTTCCTTTTGGATTTCCTTCTTGATCAATGACAACTGCAGCATTGTCATCATATCGTATTATCATACCGTTGTCACGTTTGAGTTCTTTACAAGTACGTACAATTACAGCTCTGACCACTTCTGATCTTTCTAGGGGCATATTTGGCACTGCTTCTTTGATCACAGCAACAATAACGTCACCAATATGAGCATATCGACGATTGCTAGCTCCTATGATTCGAATACACATCAATTCTCGAGCCCCGCTGTTATCCGCTACATTCAAATGGGTCTGAGGTTGAATCATATCATTTTTTTTTTTATCTGTTCTTTCAATGCAAAGCAAAGGGCGAAGAAAAAAAAGAAATATTGTTTGTCTAAACAAAGAAAGCTACGCCTGGGATTTTTTTTATCCCCAAGACCTATTTCCTATGATTCTCCATTTTTATCCCGAAATAATGAATTGAGTTCGTATAGGCATTTTAGACGCTGCTATTGAAATAGCCTTTCTGGCTATATTTTCTGGTACTCCACCCATTTCATAAAGTATTCGACCTGGTTTAACAACAGCGACCCAATATTCAGGGGATCCTTTCCCCGAACCCATACGTGTTTCTGCGGGTCTTACTGTAACCGGTTTATCTGGAAATATACGTACCCATATTTTTCCACCACGACGTGCATTTCGTGTCATTGCTCGTCGACCTGCTTCTATTTGTCTAGATGTGATCCACGAGGGTTCAAGTGCCTGAAGAGCATATTTACCGAAACAAATATTATTACCTCGATAAGATATTCCCTTCATTCTTCCTCTATGTTGTTTACGGAATCTGGTTCTTTTGGGGTTATAGTTGATGGTTGGGTCTGAATTCCATCTCTACTACAGAACCGGACGTGAGAGTTTCTTCTCATCCAGCTCCTCGCGAATAAAAGGATTAAAAAATCTTAATTTAAATTAAGATATTAATTACGAGATACATGTATTTAATGAGTAATATCCTGAATCATGGATTTTATTTAATCTATATCAAATATATTAGTAATTTGTGTATCTTGTTTGTATAGATAACTAAACATATTAAATAACTATTTCAATATTATTTATAGATAATATTGTATTGGTTTTTAGAATCTTATAACGAATCTTTATTTTGTTTTTCCTTTTATCGTATTGGATTGATCCAAATTTAGCAATCCAAGAAAATCAAGTTTTCGCGGGCGAATATTTACTCTTTCAATCTCTATTTCAGTTGTAGGGTTAGCTCATGACTTTTCCGAATAGATGAATTGGTCTCCGGGTCGTTCCGCCATCCCGATCAATGAATCATTAGAATCCGTTTTCAATAGAATCTTTCTGATTCACAGGTTCCATCGTTCCCATCACTTCTTACTTAATGGTTAGGTCTGAATTCTACAATGGAGCTCATAATTCAATTTGTTCTTAAGTCAATTTTCTCAGTCTTTATTGGCTCGAAGCTCTTTCTTTTTTTTTGTTCTATGAGCGGATTCATTTCATTATGGATGAATCAGTATTGATGCTTTATTACATTGCCGTTTATTTTATGAGATGACTCATAGACCTTACATATTGGAATTCTATCATATATATCATTTTTCTCTCTTTCTCTCACCCTTCCATTTATCCACATCTTTCTTCTATATTTTGCTTCACAACTTAGAATCAGATTGATTTTTCTTTTGTTTATGCAAAAAAATTTCAGTTGCTACAATGATATGACCGATATATCATATCTTGACTGGTTCTTTGGATCCAGATAATGCGAAGTGATGAGTTGGTTATTAGTTCTATAGTTATTAGTTTATACTAAAGCTAAAGTTAAAAAGGGGTTGGTCTTTTTTTTTATCCTAACCCTAAAAAACCAACGAGTCACACACTAAGCATAGCAATTATATCAAATAAATGGTCAATCGAATTTTTATTGAACCCTATAGAATTTAAAGAATTTAAAATTTAAGAATTGTTCGTTTTCGTTTTTATTGAACAGGAAAAGAAAGAACGAGCTTCTCATTTTTTGTTCCATCACTGGATAGAAGGGAAAGACAAGTAAAGGTTTATTTTTCCCCGTCTATAAATATCCAAATTTTAATGCCTAATACCCCATAGATCGTTCGAACTGTATAGGAACAATAATCAATTTTAGCTCGAATGGTTTGTAGGGGAACCCTACCTTCTCTAATCCATTCGACACGTGCAATTTCTTTT